ATCGTTTATCTCTACCAAATACCAGACGAAATAAAACGATTTTAGAAGGGATATAATGAAATTGTTTGATTGGTTGTTCCTAATAGAAATGATCTGTTTTATTTGACTGATGGGGACAACAAACAATTAATTATATAATTATAACAAATGAAATATATAATAGATAAAAAGACATAAAATAGAAAAATTCTAAATTAAAAAAAAATTCTAATTCGAAATCTAAGAAATCTAAATAGAAATAATAAAAATGAATAATAAATAATTATACTCTATATAATTCTATAGACTATATAATGAATATATAGAATTATATAGAGAATAATTATATAGAGAATAGAAAAAAAAAAAATAAAGATATAAAGATATATATATAAAATAATATATAATATAATAAAAATAAAATAAGAAAATCGAATTCAAAAAAAAAAGAAAATAATAAATAGAGTGTTCTTATTCAAAACGCCCTGTGATCTTCAACCAATTCTGTGCTTCAATATAATTACCGGGGGTAAGGGCTATAGCTTGTTTCCAATATTCAGCGGCTTGATCAAACCAAGACTCCGCAATTTCAGAATCTCCCTGTCGAATGGCCTGTTCTCCGCGGTCGGAATAGGTGAATAAATTCCTTCCCTTAGAACCGTACTTGAGAGTTTCCCGACTCATACGGCTCAGCAGTCAATTCTTTTAGTGTTCCATTTTTTATGGAGTTAACCAAAAGAAAAAGAGGTTAATTACATGAGTTTCAAACTTGAATTTTGATTAATAAGGAATTTCATCCCTTTTTTTAGTTTTATCTTTTCTCCTACCTTCAGAAGAATAAAGCATCGACATTAACACTCTCATTATAATTTTCTGAAAGGTAACTATCTCGATTTCATATATCATATACTTTCATATATGATATATCAATTTCTATAGAATCTTTGAGAAAGACTTTTCTTCATAAGAAAGAAAAGACTTACTATCTTTGGGATCTGATACTACACCGCTGCTCAAAACCTTAGGGGATCTACTTTATTACATAAGTGGATTCCTAACTTTTCTATCATGATAGAAGTAAGCAGTTCTTATTGTATTGGCCCAAAACCTCGTTAATTGATCCTTACGGTGCTTCTACTTCCTCTATCAATTAGATCTTTTATCCATAGAAAAAAAGTATCTAGGCATATCTATTTCTTCATATTTCGACTTCTATGAAGTTTCTTTCTTTGCTACAGCTGATAAAAATCGTTGTTTTGGACGATATATATGTAGAAAGCCTAGTTTTTTCTAGTATTTCTAGTATTTATTATATTATTAGTATTAGCGTTCTTTTCTTTTTTCTTTCTATAGTGGAGATAGTCGCACGTAATGACAGATCACGGCCATATTATTAAAAGCTTGGGGTAAGAACGGATTTCGTTCGAGTGCCCTAAAATAATATTCCAAAGCTTTCGTATGTTCTCCGTTACTTGTGTGGATAAGGCCTATATTATAAAGTATATAACTTCGATCATAGGGATCGATTTCCAATCGCATAGCCTCATAATAATTCTGTAAAGCTTCCGCATAATTTCCTTCAGATTGAGCCGACATCCGTTACGGTCGTCATTCGGTTCAAAGAATCTCCGTTCCAGAACCGTACGTGAGATTTTCATCTCATACGGCTCCTCCTTTATGTGTATAATGATAAAAATACATAGAATCAAAAAAGATTGCAGTATTCTCATTATCAACTGAGCAGGGCTAGTGTTTTTACAAGAAATCTCTAGCCAACCTTCCTGTAAAAGATCTTTTCTTAACATCAAGTATCTTGGTACTGGATAAAAAAAACAGTAACTCAAACAATTTCTTTGTCCTCAACGCCGCTTAATTTCCCGGAATTAGTCACTTCAACAGTCTTCGATGGTTATACAGGTATCCAAAATACGAACGAGATGGATGTTTGTTGTCCCAACCATTCTTGTTAGTCCCGATCCCGATAAGAAAGGAAGGATTTTTTTTTTATTTTTTACAAAGTTTTCGTGTTGTTGATTCCTAAGCGTAGTGCTTCTTCCTCCATGCCGCCTATTGGTACTAGTGGAGTAGGGTTGACCTAACCCCATAGGTATAGGTATAACCTTTCGCTTAATACTATAAACCAAAAATGGAAGCATACGAGGCTGCATTAATCGGGGATACACGACAGAAGGAATTAATCGTTTTATTTACCTAACTTCACCTTCAGCAAGCGTAGGTTTTTTTTTCAATTTTTTTTTTCTTTCTCTCCGAAGAATGTGTCTTTCTGCTAAGACCGAGATCGGTAAAAAAAAAAATCAAATCGCACCATCTCTGTAATAAGTAAATGCCTCTTTTTCTCCTGAAGTTGTCGGAATTATTCGTAATAAGATATTGGCTACAATTGAAAAGGTCTTATCAATAAAATTTTCATTTATCCGAGATCTAGGCATAGGTAGAAATCCATTCTATAATTTCATATTATTTATCGCGTGAGAAAATAATCCCACAAACAAAGGAATTG